AATTTCTTGATCTTCAATTTTTGGAAATTTATGAAATTCTTCCGTCAAGCCCTGATTAATGAATCTATAAAATCCCTCAAATTGAATCTGACTAAATCCAGGTATTGTGGACATTCCCTCATTTCCATTCCGGAGCATCTTAATCTTAAGTTTCCTGTTTATCGAAAAAATCCCATTATTGACTCACTATTCATCGAACCATACGGATCGATCTAGCAATGATGGAATGTATATTCTGTTTACTGAATCACATGAAATTTCAGCCAACTCCATATATGTAATGTAATGTATTTCATACGTATGAACGGAAACGAGACGGAGGAATGAAGAGCATTTTCGACGCAAGTTCGAATTTGCGACAAGTACAAATGGAAATGAATTGATAAAACATTCCTGGAAAAAAAATTCTATCACTTCCACTTATGGAGTCTTGTATAGAATATAAAAATTGATCCAATTTCTACCTATTATTATGATATTACGATCAGATTGGGTACCAAAAAAATAAATGGATTCAGGATTAAATCTGCTCTTTATGAATGAGATAAAGACAGAATAATCAGGAGCAGTATAGAATTTCCTTTTTTTAGCACACTTTAATGTTCAAAAAAGAATTCGCGGATTCTTTTTGGTAGTAGAATTTATAGATAGAATACGATTGAATTGCGTAATAGTAATAGGAGTAGTATTTATTAAGTACATGCCGATATACCTATCCGCATATCGCATCTTTTATCGTAATTTTACTTGTGGCAACAGAAGTCAGGTCGCACTATATCATAATTCCTATTTTCTATTCAAAATATTCAATGAAAAATTGAAGCACGATAATTCTCTATAGGGATATGTACATAAGAGAAAGACCCAATTCGGTATCTGTGTAACAATTTCTGTTCTGGGGTTTACATATACACATATATTTTGTTATAATTGAAATTGAAAAGGATTGATTATTGAAAATAATTGATACTGATTAGTCGTAAATCAATTTGATTTTGTTATACCATTAAAGAAACACAATTTGAGATACAAATTTAAGAACCGTTCGCTAATTCTAAAGTAAAAATAGTTAATGGTTCCAATTTGTCCTGAATTTTTCGGTCTGTGACCGGAAATCTATTTTTTCTCTTTTCAATAGAAGGAGAAGGGAAGTTTTTAAGCAGTGTGTCTTTTGAGATACAATCAATCGAAGAGAATAATCTAAACTGGATCCAATAAAAAATAGGGATTAATTTTTGAAAAGGGATAAGTACAATGGGATTCAAGATCCAAAAAAAATGAGTAATAGAATATGGATGGATAAAAATATTATCCATTTTTTTTGGATCAGATTTGGCGGCATGGCCAAGTGGTAAGGCGGGGGACTGCAAATCCTTTATCCCCAGTTCAAATCCGGGTGTCGCCTGATCAACAAAAGACTTGAAATTTCTTATTCTGCTGATCTAACTCGACAAATTCTTGCCCCGCAAGAAGCAGAGGCAAACGACTAGGCCTGTCGATACTTGATTTTGAGAATCCATAATTCTATAAAAAAAAACTGTAAATTTTTTTTTCTCAAAATCTGGGTTCTGGGTACCGGTCCAAACCGGTACCAATAGGTATGAAGTAACCCTTACTTATTAATGATTGATTCGGACATTTATTTGATTTATGATATCAATTGAATCAAATAAATAGTTAGAGTCAATTCTGGGATTCAGAATTACGAAAGTAAGAGGTCGGAAATCTTAGTATCCAAAGGTTCCTAAAGGACACTCCATTTTTGCTCCTAGGATTGAAGAAGAGATTATACGAAAGACTATCAAGACTTCCTAATTATCTTACACTACCTATACTAAATACTAAAATAGTGTCTACTGACTCTGTCTGGAATTAGATTGAATAGAATAGGCTGATGGGAAATCAATTTAGAAGTTGTGGAAAGGACTGAAGATACTTTGTATCCAGACTCACGAGAGGCTTTGAGTACTCAAACATTCAATCAACATGGTTGGGCGGCTCTTATTTATAGAGTAAAAAGAAAAGTTGAAAAAAAAAAAATTCTTTGCCCGTGTAGGGGATTACAAAAAAAAGAATGTATGTAATAATGATGGTGGTGTCTTACCATTCCATTCTTTCACAGAAAGAAAGACGTAAGCCTTAGATCAAATAAAATAGAGGTATCTGATAGATGGTTATCTATCTTGATGGTATATTTTGACGTCTTTTGCTTATGAAAGAAAGGTAACAAACAATAGGTCTTACTATTTCTACATGTTCCATTAGGAGCATTCCTTTGCTATTTCCAAATAAAAGGTGTGTGTATCGTATTTGTGCTTAATGCTTCCCGATTCTACCAGAAATTTTATAATATAGGAACTTGTTACGAGTAGATTCATTGGATTAGTTCATCAATAGCCTTAAGTCAGAATCCTATTTTCTTTTGACTCTGCACCATTGATTCCACTATGATTATTGATCAATAATCAATAATGAAATAATTCCTTCATAGAGATAGGAGACATAATTCACATGGATATAGTAAGTCTCACTTGGGCTGCTTTAATGGTAGTCTTTACATTTTCCCTCTCACTCGTAGTATGGGGAAGAAGTGGACTCTAGGGGTACTACTAATTGAATAATCGATTGAGTGATCGAATTGTATCAATCGTTTAATTGATCGTTTTGCGAAACTAAAAAAAAAAAAAAGATTCCTTGGTTTCGTTTTATTTTATTTTTATTTTATATAGTTAATATATGCCCATACCCATACTATTTTTCCTCCATTGATTTTTTCGATGGATCTCGGGACTTATACTTATATATATATATATATTTTTAGTTTATTAATATATATATTTTTAGTTTATTATATATAAATAAATATATATTATATATAAATCTAATTATTAATATAAATCTATATATTAAGTTATAAGTTATAAGAAGCCTAGGAATTAGAAGAGTTGGCCTTGGATTATTTTGGATTGATCGAAACCCATACAAGTAGATGTAGCGAAAAAAAAAGAAATAGAATTAGACTGCTATTTCGATGTATATGTATTAGATGTACATCTAATACATGTACATATTATAAATTGATCTATATCTATATAAAACCATATCTGTATACAACTTTATATGATAAAATTTATATGATCATACTATTTAATGATCATACTATTTATATGATAATAAATTTATATGATAAAAATATACAATACTATCTAGTGCGGTAGAAAGAACTATATATAATATAGTTCTTTCTACCTCACTATCTCAGATACTTATGATTCCAGCCAAATCATTTCATTTAAAACTTGGAGTTTTAATCCCTTTCTTTTATTTCTTCAATCATTGATAAGAACTAATAATCCAACCAAGTTTCAGTTAAATTAATCATTTTGACTGACTGTTTTTACGTAGATGATAAGTAAAAAAGCAGTAGGAACTAGAATGAACAGTGCAGTAGCAATAAATGCGAGAATATTGACTTCCATAATCTCATTGTTTTTTTTACTTCACAATAACTCGGGATCTAATCCCATAGAGATAAGAAATTTGACTCCTGTCAATTCAATGGGATGAATTGAATTCTGATGATACTGAATCGGATCAATATTATGAATAACAATATCTGATCTATCAAATCGATTCATCGTCGAGAATTGAATAGTATAACATAAGAAAATCTTTTATTTTATCCATACTAAATCCGAAATGGGATTCTTTATTGGATCAGGAATTCCATTGAATTTTTCATCCTTTTTTCTACTTTTTTTTTTCTTTTCCATAACCTACTGTCTTTGTCTTCCTTATACAACTCTCTTTCCTTATACTTATACATACAATTATGAGATATTATATGACCGGTATTCTATGGGTCACACAGATCCAAACAGTAGAAGTGAGATGGAAAAAAGGACGGGTGTTAAGTGGAAAAGATCTAATATTCCAACAAATTTACTAAAAAGGGGTGTTGCTTGGTCTTTTATTTTATTAGTATAGTATCTCTTTCTCTTCTTCTTTCTTGGATTGAGACTAGAACGCATACATCAAAAATTCAGTGTGCAATTTGCATGAGAATAGATAGATTGTTTCCAATTAGTAATTGAGGATACACGAACAAAGTCGAGGTAATTATGTTAAGTTCATTGTGTATCGTACAATAAACGAATACAATTTGTGTATGTACTCCCGGTAAAAATAGGGGAACTCTATTCCATTTCATTGTTCAAGAACAATTGAAAAAGAAAGTCAGACGAGTATGGTATCTATTAAAATACTGAATATAGTAATGCCACCGATTGTACCAACTTACATATGTCTCCCCTTATCAATCGGTATTAGTGAAAGAAATTGAAATTCCCGTACTTGTCTGATGATAAATGCGAAACGAAAAACAAAAGAAATAAGGATCCCCGCTGGGGATTAGATCTTGCTACCTGTCCCCCCTTTCGCAGAAAATGGAGAGATGAATTGATAAATTCATCGGATCCTAGTTCGGGACTGACGGGGCTCGAACCCGCAGCTTCCGCCTTGACAGGGCGGTGCTCTGACCAATTGAACTACAATCCCAGCAAGGTGTATGGCATACATATTCTTACTAGTTTTATAAGAACATTCTATTCGTTGTGTTGTAACAGAAACACGAATGATATACTGAATATCCACATGGATATGGAATATAGTGAGAGCGACACGGATTACTAGTAACGAGTGGTTATTTTATTGCCAAAAAAATGGATAATCAATTTTTCAATGAGAAAAAGAACTATTTTCATTTTTATGATACTTAATCTTAATTAAGTATCATTAATCTAGATCGTTAGAAAAATCAGAACGAATGAGAAAAACATGGATAGAGAAAAAATTGACTCTTTCTCTTCATTTCTACGGATCAGGCATTTCTGTTTCTGGAGGACAAATTGGTTATTTCATATTCATGGAGCAACGAATTATTGGGCCGAGCTGGATTTGAACCAGCGTAGACATATCGTCAACGAATTTACAGTCCGTCC